AGATACGGAGTCCTATATCGAAAAAGTTTCTCCGTCTTTCCCATTTGATTTCTTGTCTACCGTTTTTCATCTCTAGCGGGGGACCCATATTTCTATTTGGTCAAATCAGAAATGATTCTATCAAATGATTCTATCATTGATGTATCCGCAATTCAATATGGATGGATACATACCACCTATATATGCTTCTTTTCCTCTCATTTTTCCTGAGAGATTTGGAATACTCGAACGGTCGATTCTTTTTTTTTGTCTTATCCCTTACCTTTCCGAATGAAACAAGAGAAATGGATCATTATGTTATGATCTGAATTATATCGCTTTTCTTTAAAAAAATAGGGTTGACCCTCTACTGCTATAGCTATAAATAATCTAATTAGAACATAATGATTTTATCATAAGTGCTATAACTGATCATATGCTATAACTGATCATAATCATTCTAATACTAATCTAATACTAATAGAATATATATATATATAACATAACTATAGTCTCATAATTCTATATTTATATTCTATTACATAATCATATATTTAATAAATAAAATATAAATATATATGAATTATGAATAGGGTGAAAAAAATTCTATTTATTTCAATTCAAAATAGCCATTATCATTATAATAGCCATTATATTCATATTCATTGTTATTTGTTCTATTATGGAATATTCTATTCATTCGAACTTCTATTCCACTCTTTATATATTCTGAATTATGAATTAATTGCTAATATTGAATTATGAATAGCTAAGATCCCAGTAGTTTACTAAAATTCCTATGCACAATACAATTTCTGTTATGTGAGCCCGCTTAGCTCAGAGGTTAGAGCATCGCATTTGTAATGCGATGGTCATCGGTTCGACTCCGATAGCTGGCTTTTTTCTCTCTTTGTTCGATTTTTTCTTTTTTTTTTTTACTTTTAGATGATTGATTACATGATTGACTCATAATGTCTCCTTGAAATCACGGAATATTGCAAAGATTTGTTTCTCTTTCGCCAAAGGCCACCCATCCATTATGGGGTAAAAACTTTCAACTATGAATAATGGAGCAATTCGATCTCTACCAAACAAATCCGAAAAAATATCCCAAACTTCCTATATAGACAAAAAAGTATGGATATTGATACAATTTTTCTCATTCTTCTTTGTAATACAGTACTTCAGTGGATCTCGCTTCGTTTATCGTTTAGTTCAGTCTTAATTTCGGTTTTTTCTGTAAAATGAAATTTCAATAAAATTCAAATAAGGAGTCTTTATGTCTCGTTACCGAGGGCCTCGTTTCAAAAAAATACGCCGTCTGGGGGCTTTACCGGGACTAACTAGTAAAAGGCCTAGACCCGGAAGTTATCTTAGAAATCAATCGCGTTCCGGGAAAAGATCTCAATATCGTATTCGTCTAGAAGAAAAACAAAAGTTGCGTTTTCATTATGGTCTAACGGAGCGACAATTACTTAAATACGTTCGTATCGCTGGAAAAGCCAAAGGGTCAACAGGTCAGATTTTACTACAATTACTTGAAATGCGTTTGGATAACATCCTTTTTCGATTGGGTATGGCTTCGACCATTCCCGGAGCCCGGCAATTAATTAACCATAGGCATATTTTAATTAATGGTCATATAGTAGATATACCAAGTTATCGCTGTAAACCCCAAGATATTATTACGACAAGGGATGAACAAAAATCAAGAGCTCTGATTCAAAATTATCTTGATTCATCCCCCCATGAGGAATTGCCGAAACATTTAACTCTTCACTCATCCCAATATAAAGGAGTAGTCAATCAAATAATAGATAGTAAGTGGGTCGGTTTGAAAATAAATGAGTTGCTAGTCGTAGAATATTATTCCCGTCAGACTTGAACCGAACGAAAATAATAACAAAGGTTCGGAGAATTTTGCCCCCCTTTCGCCGAAGTAAATCGACCCAAAATAAAAGGCTTTTTTGATTTTTCCCCCATTCATGTATCATAAATGATCGGGGGGGGTATTTTCATGCCTTAGTTGGTCATTATTCCCCGTATTTTCCATACCGCAGCAATTCCAATTAGGAATAGAGAATCTATATCAAAGAAAGGTCTAACTGTTGGTATAATGGTATCCCATTGTTATTTGATACATTGCAGTTAGTAACGTTCGTGAATTAGGTGAGGGTACGGAGAGAGAGGGATTCGAACCCTCGGTAAACAAAAAAGCCTACATAGCAGTTCCAATGCTACGCCTTCAACCACTCGGCCATCTCTCCTACACAATCTTAGGATTATTATCCAGAAACTGAGCGAATAGCGAGTCATTCACATTCATATTATTGTATTGCAGTATTCATCTTATTGCAGTATAGGTATGACCAATCGATTCTAATAATTCTAAATAGAAAAAAAAAAAAAATAGAAAACCTTTCATCAAAGAAAGAATTTCCTTCGAGGTTTGGGGGGAAAAATACATTAATTTTTGTGAAAAAAAAAAATGAAAAACAAAAGATATATCTATTCATTTTGT